AAGAAGCCATACAGGGGTTTTGTCGGGCCTATTCATACGCTATCTAAACTAATAAATTAGATTAGGTGATGCCCGTGCCCGTAGGGATTCGGGTCTCTCCAGTTTCACTGGTATCATAATTTCTGAATTTTTGCGTGAATCAAGATTGAGATTGAGGAAAGGAAGTTTTCGAATCACTGACTCAGGCCCATTGTCGAATCCTACTCAGCAGAATATAGAGGTACTTATGGCAGAACGGGCTGATCTGGTCTTTCACAATAAAGTGATAAATGGAACTGCTATGAAACGACTTATTAGCAGATTAATAGATCATTTCGGAATGGCATATACATCACACATCCTGGATCAAGTAAAGACTTTGGGTTTCCAGCAAGCCACTGCTACATCTATTTCATTAGGAATTGATGATCTTTTAACAATACCTTCTAAGGGATGGTTAGTCCAAGACACTGAACAACAAAGTTTTATTTTTGAAAAACACCATCATTATGGAAATGTACATGCGGTAGAAAAATTACGTCAATCCATTGAGATATGGTATGCTACAAGTGAATATTTGAGACAAGAAATGAATCCTAATTTTCGGATGACTGATCCTTCTAATCCAGTCCATCTGATGTCCTTTTCGGGAGCTAGAGGAAATGCATCTCAGATACACCAATTAGTAGGTATGAGAGGATTAATGTCGGATCCCCAAGGACAAATAATTGATTTACCCATTCAAAGCAATTTACGCGAAGGGCTTTCTTTGACAGAATATATAATTTCCTGCTACGGAGCCCGCAAAGGAGTTGTAGATACTGCTGTACGAACATCAGATGCTGGATATCTCACGCGTAGACTTGTTGAAGTAGTTCAACACATTATTGTACGTAGAACGGATTGTGGTACTATCCGAGGTATTTCCGTGAGTCCTCGAAATGGGATGACGGAAAAAATTTTTGTCCAAACACTAATTGGTCGTGTATTAGCAGACAATATATATATGGGTCTACGATGCATTGCCGCTCGAAATCAAGATATTGGGATTGGACTTGTCAATCGATTCATAACCTTTCGGGCACAACCAATATATATTCGAACCCCCTTTACTTGCAAGAGTGCATCTTGGATCTGTCAATTATGTTATGGTCGGAGTCCCACTCACGGCGACCTGGTCGAATTGGGAGAAGCCGTAGGTATTATTGCGGGTCAATCAATTGGGGAACCAGGGACTCAACTAACATTAAGAACTTTTCATACCGGTGGAGTATTCACAGGTGATACTGCCGAACATGTACGAGCTCCTTCTAATGGAAAAATAAAATTCAATGAGGATTTGGTTTATCCCACACGTACCCGTCATGGGCATCCTGCTTTTCTATGTTCTATAGACTTGTATGTAACTATTGAGACTCGGGATATTATCCATAATGTGAATATTCCACAAAAAAGTTTGATTTTAGTTCAAAATGATCAATATGTAGAATCAGAACAAGTGATTGCTGAGATTCGTGCCGGAACGTCTACTTTTCGTTTTAAAGAGAAGGTACGAAAACATATTTATTCTGAATCAGAGGGAGAAATGCACTGGAGTACCGATGTCCACCATGCATCTGAATATACACATGGTAATGTTCATCTATTACCAAAAACAAGTCATTTATGGATATTAGCAGGAGGTCCGTGCAGATCCAGTATAGTGTCTTTTTCGCTCCACAAAGATCAAGATCAAATGAATGTTCATTCTTTTTCTTTCGAAGAAAGATATATCTTTGACCTCTCAATGACTAATCATCGAGTAAGACATAAATTGTTGGATACTTCTGGTAAAAAAGATAGGGAAATTCTTGACTATTCAAGACCTGATCGAATCATATCCAATGGTCATTGGAATTTCATATATCCTTCTATTCTCCAAGAAAATTCTGATTTCTTGGCGAAAAAACGAAGAAATAGATTCATTATCCCATTACAATATGATCAAGAACGAGATAAAGAACTAATGCCCTGTTTTGGTATTTCGATTGAAATACCCATAAATGGTATTTTACGTAGAAATAGTATTCTTGCTTATTTTGATGATCCACGATACAGAAGAAATAGTTCAGGAATTACTAAATATGGGACCATAGAGGTGGATTCAATCATAAAAAAAGAGGATTTGATTGAGTATCGAAGAGCAAAAGAATTTAGTCCGAAATACCAGAAAGTAGATCGGTTTTTTTTCATTCTCGAAGAAGTGCATATCTTACCCGGATCTTCGTTCATAATGGTCCGGAACAATAGTATCATTGGAGTAGATACACAACTCGCTTTAAATACAAGAAGCCGGGTAGGCGGATTAGTCCGAATGGAGAGAAAAAAAAAAAGTATTGAACTGAAAATCTTTTCTGGAGATATTCATTTTCCTGGAGAAACAGATAAGATATCCAGGCACAGCGGCATTTTGATACCACCAGAGACGGAAAAAAAAAATTCTAAGAAATCAAAAAAATTGAAAAATTGGATCTATGTCCAACGGATCACACCCACCAAGAAAAAGTATTTTGTTTCGGTTCGGTCCGTAGTCACATATGAAATAGCTGATGGGATAAATTTAGCAACACTTTTCCCTCGGGATCTCTTGCAGGAAAAGGATAATGTCCAACTTAGAGTTGTCAATTATATCCTTTATGGAAATGGCAAGTCAATTCGAGGAATTTATCACACAAGTATTCAATTAGTTCGGACTTGCTTAGTATTGAATTGGGACCAAGAAAAAAATGGTTCTATAGAAGAGGTTCATGCTTCCTTTGTTGAGGTAAGGACAAATGATCTGATTCGTGATTTTATAAGAATTGAGTTAGTCAAGTCCACTATTTCGTATACCGGAAAAAGGTATGATAGGGCAAGTTCCGTATTGATTTCCGATAATGGATTAGATCGCACCAATATCAATCCTTTTTATTCCAAGGCGAAGATTCAATCACTTACCCAACATCAAGGAACTATTGGTATTGGTACGTTGTTGAATCGAAATAATGAATGCCAATCTTTGATAATTTTGTCATCATCCAATTGTTCTCGAATTGGTCCATTCAATGGTTCGAAATATAACAATGTGACAAAAGAATCAGATCCCATAATCAAAATTAGGGATTTGCTGGGTCCCTTAGGGACTATTGTCCCTAAAATAGCGAATTTTTTTTCATCTTACTATTTCATAACTCATAATCATATCTTGTTAAAGAAATATTTGTTACTTGACAATTTTAAACAGACTTTCCAAGTACTTAAATACTGTTTAATAGATGAAAATAGGAGGATTTATAATCCCGATCCATGCGGTAACATAATTTTGAATCCATTCCATTTGAATTGGTGCTTTCTCCATCACGATTATTGTGAAGAGACATCTACAATAATTAGCCTTGGACAATTTATTTGTGAAAATGTATGTCTATTCAAATACGAATCACACGTAAAAAAATCTGGTCAAATTTTCATTGTTCATGTTGACTCCTTAGTTATAAGATCGGCTAAACCCTATTTGGCCACTCCAGGAGCAACTGTTCATAGCCATTATGGAGAAATCCTTTACGAAGGAGATACATTAGTTACATTTATATATGAAAAATCGAGATCTGGTGACATAACGCAAGGTCTTCCAAAAGTGGAACAAATCTTAGAGGTGCGTTCGATTGATTCAATATCGATGAACCTAGAAAGGAGAGTTGAAGGTTGGAACGAACGTATACAAAGAATTCTTGGAATACCCTGGGGATTCTTGATTGGAGCTGAGCTAACCATAGCCCAAAGTCGTATCTCTTTGGTTAATAAGATCCAAAAGGTTTATCGATCCCAGGGGGTACAGATCCATAATAGACATATAGAAATTATTGTACGTCAAGTAACATCAAAAGTGTTGGTTTCAGAAGATGGAATGTCTAATGTTTTTTTACCTGGAGAATTAATCGGCTTTTTGCGAGCGGAACGAGCAGGGCGTGCTTTGGACGAAGCGATCTGTTATCGGGCAATCTTATTGGGAATAACGAGGGCATCTCTAAATACTCAAAGTTTCATATCCGAAGCAAGTTTTCAAGAAACCGCTCGAGTTTTAGCAAAAGCTGCTCTACGAGGTCGTATTGATTGGTTGAAAGGCCTGAAAGAGAACGTTGTTCTGGGGGGGATTATACCTGTTGGTACCGGATTCCAAAAATTAGTACACCCTTCAAGGCAAGACAAGAACATTCATTTGGAAATAAGAGATATTTTGTTACACCATAGAGAATTATTTTGTTCTTACGTCCAAAACAATTTCCATGAGACAAATTTCCATGAGACATCAGAACAATCATTTACGCGATTTAATGATTCCTAAGAGCAGATTCTTTTCTTTCACTTTAACTATCTTTCAATTATCTGGTCCGATTATTGATTTGGTAAAAAATCAAAAATAAGTAATTAAAAGAAATTAATGGTTTGGGTCGTGTATCAACGGTCAATCCCCCGTAGAAGGTTCCATCGGAACAATTATTTATTTCAGGTTACCTCGTCTCTTTGTTAAAAAAAAAAGGAAGTCTGGGGAAAAATGACAAGAAGATATTGGAACATCAATTTGGAAGAGATGATGGAAGCAGGAGTTCATTTTGGTCATGGTACTAAGAAATGGAATCCTAGAATGGCCCCTTACATCTCTGCAAAGCGTAAAGGTATTCATATTACAAATCTCACTAGAACTGCTCGTTTTTTATCAGAAACCTGTGATTTAGTTTTTGATGCAGCAAGTAGGGGAAAAACCTTCTTAATCGTTGGTACAAAAAATAAAGCAGTGGATTCAGTAGCATCAGCTGCAATAAGGGCTCGGTGTCATTATGTTAATAAAAAATGGCTTGGTGGTATGTTAACGAATTGGTCCACTACGGAAACGAGACTTCACAAGTTCAGGGACTTAAGAGCAGAACAAAAGATGGGGAAACTCAACTGTCTCTCCAAAAGAGATGCAGCAATGTTGAAGAGAAAATTATCTACCTTGCAAACATATCTCGGTGGGATCAAATATATGACGGGGTTGCCTGATATTGTGATCATCGTTGATCAGCAAGAAGAATATACGGCTCTTCGAGAATGTGTCATTTTGGGGATTCCGACAATTTGTTTAATCGATACAAATTGTGACCCAGATCTCGCAGATATTTCGATTCCAGCAAATGATGACGCTATAGCTTCAATCCGATTGATTCTTAACAAATTAGTATCTGCAATTTGTGAGGGTCGTTCTAGCTATATAAGAAATCGTTGATTATCATTAGATTATCATTAAGAATAATAAGATTAGTTAATTATTTGGCAACTCCATAGATTTATTGGATCGGTTACTATTTTTGAATTTTTTAAAAGAGATAAAAAAATGGGGATATTGATATTATGTTATGATGTTATGTAATTTCTTGGTATCGTAAATAAAATATACGATTAATGATTCAAGTTAGTGAGTTGAGAAATAGATGGTTGAATCAAAATAATTCCTTTTTTTAAGTTCAATTTCTGTCAGAGGACAATATGAATGTTATACCATGTTCCATTAAAACACTCAAAGGGTTATACGATATATCGGGTGTAGAAGTAGGCCAACATTTCTATTGGCAAATAGGAGGTTTACAAATTCATGCCCAAGTACTTATCACTTCTTGGGTCGTAATTGCTATCTTATTAGGTTCAGTCATCATAGCTGTTCGGAATCCACAAACCATTCCGACCGACGGTCAGAATTTCTTCGAATATGTCCTTGAATTTATTCGAGATTTGAGCAAAACTCAGATTGGAGAAGAATATGGTCCTTGGGTTCCCTTTATTGGAACTATGTTCTTATTTATTTTTGTTTCTAACTGGTCAGGTGCTCTTTTACCTTGGAAAATCATACAATTACCTCATGGGGAGTTAGCTGCGCCTACGAATGATATAAATACTACTGTTGCTTTAGCTTTACCCACGTCAGCGGCATATTTTTATGCGGGTCTTACCAAAAAAGGATTGGGTTATTTCGGGAAATACATTCAACCAACCCCAATACTTTTACCAATTAACATCCTAGAAGATTTCACAAAACCTTTATCTCTTAGTTTTCGACTTTTCGGGAATATATTGGCTGATGAATTAGTAGTTGTTGTTCTTGTTTCTTTAGTCCCTTCAGTAGTTCCTATACCTGTTATGCTTCTTGGATTATTTACAAGTGGTATTCAAGCTCTTATTTTTGCAACGTTAGCCGCGGCTTATATAGGTGAATCCATGGAGGGTCATCATTGACTAGTTTTCGAAATAGTCTTTTTTAAGCTTATCCCAATTCATGCATGATTCAAGATAATCCACTTGGTTGGGGAACATAATAGATACAAATACAAATACGTATGAATATACGACCTAGAGTCGTAGGAAAAAAGATAGACGATATTGCGGAATTGTAAAAAAAAAGATGGGTTGGGGGGGTCACACTAGATGTATGTAATCTTTATAAGTCCAGCCCCTGTGTCTGTTTCGAGGAATGATTCTAGAATCCGATTCAATATAAAATGCGGGTGGTTTGGTTTACGTTATGGAAGAAACAAATGTATATGTGATATTAGATATTTACTAGTTATATAGGACTATTCCTAATATATATATATATATTATTATTATTATATATTATANATATATATATATTATTGATTTGATTGATTTGATTGATTTGATTGCGGTTCACTGCATTTATATAGTTCCAATATAAGTCTTTCTGTTTCGTCTGTGATTGTGGATTGAATGAAATGCAAAAAAGAGATGAACTCAAGGATAGTATCTAGAAGAAAAAAGAAAGGAAAGAAGAATTGAATGAAAGAATGGTTCGAAACAAAGAAATGCAATAACTAGAACCGTATACATATGTATTTACAAAAACTCCATTATGGGTAGAAACTCAAAATGAGATATCGAAATAGTTCTGACGATTCAGTAATATTATCATTTCAATTCGGAGTTTTTAGTTATTTCGACCCGATAGATCTTAATCAGATAGATCTTAATGATAAAATCTTAATGAAAAAAAAAATGATAAAAAAAATTAAGTAAAAATTCATTGGTTGATTGTATCATTAACCATTTCTTTTTTTTTTGGTGCGAGGAACTTACCATGAATCCACTGATTTCTGCCGCTTCCGTTATTGCTGCTGGATTGGCCGTAGGGCTTGCTTCTATTGGACCTGGAGTTGGTCAAGGTACTGCTGCAGGCCAAGCTGTAGAAGGTATTGCGAGACAACCAGAAGCAGAGGGTAAAATACGAGGTACTTTATTGCTTAGTCTAGCTTTTATGGAAGCTTTAACAATTTATGGACTGGTCGTGGCGTTAGCACTTTTGTTTGCGAATCCTTTTGTTTAATCCTAGAAATGTAAAAAAGTACCTTACATACTATACTTTTTTTCTTATTTTTTTAACTCGCTATGCTTTTTTCTTATTTTATTAACTCAGAATTGCTGTTTGCTTCTTCTAATTATATCAACGCTTTA